ATAGGAAAAAATATTTTTCTTTTTAGTGTTCAATTTTTTACTAGTAATAGTAATAAAGGGCCACATCATTTTTCTTACACTACCATCAATTTTGTATGTGTTCTTCCAAAAAAAAGAAGTCCTTTCATTTTGATTCGTTGTTAAGAAAGTTAATAAACCAAAACTTTTGTTAAGCATTTTTGATCCTTCTTTACCCCAGAAAGATATTGAATAAAATGAACTGTTTTTTTTACCGCTGTAATTTTGAAAATGAAAATGTCCTTCAAAAGTAAGTAAATAAGTCCGAAACATATAAAATGCAGTTAATCCGGCTGTGAAACAAGCTATTATTGCAAAAATCGGTGAATACAACCAACTATCATTAAGAATTTCATCTTTGGACCAAAAACAGGCGAAGGGTGGAATACCACAAAGAGAAAGTGTTCCTAAAAAAAAAGCAGTTTTTGTAATTGGAATATGTTTTGTTAATCCACCCATAAGAACCATATTTTGACTCTTATCTGGAGAATAACCAACAATAGCTTCTATTGAATGAATAATGGATCCAGATCCTAAAAACAACAATGCTTTCGAATAAGCATGAGTAATCAAATGAAATAAAGCGATTCGATAAGAGCCCATACCTAAAGCTAACATCATATAACCTAATTGAGACATTGTAGAATAGGCTAAACTTCTCTTAATATCTTTTTGAGCCAGAGCTAAAGTAGCTCCTAAAAATACTGTTATTATACCTATCAAAGCTATTAGATTCATTATGTAAGGTATGACTACAAAAAGAGAAAAAAGTCTAGCTACAAGAAAAATTCCTGCCGCTACCATAGTGGCGGCGTGTATTAGAGCCGAAATAGGAGTGGGCCCTTCCATGGCATCTGGTAACCATACATGAAGAGGAAATTGCGCCGATTTAGCAATTGCGCCGGAAAATACTAGAACGGCACACAAAGTAACAAATAAAAAACTAATCTGATTATTAGAAACCAAGTTATTTAATATTTTGAACAAATCCCGAAATTCAAAACTGCCTGTTATCCAATAAATGCCTAAAATTCCCAATAATAAACCAAAATCCCCTACACGATTAGTTACAAACGCTTTTTGACAAGCATTCGATGCAATAGGTCGTGTGAACCAAAAACCTATTAATAGATAAGAACACATTCCAACCAACTCCCAAAAAATATAAATTTGTATCAAATTTGAACTAGTAACTAATCCCAACATTGAAGTATTGAAAAAACTCATATAAGCAAAAAATCGCAAGTAGCCCTGGTCGTGAAACATATAATTGTCACTATAAAAAAGAACCAGAATTCCGACTGTAGTAATTAATACTGACAAAATAGAAGTAAGTGGGTCAATCAAGTGTCCAAATTCTAAAGAAAAATCATTATTGATAGTCCACGACCATATATATTGATAAATAAAACTGCTATTTGTGTGGTGAATAGACAAGTTGATTGAAAGAATCATGACTATGCTTAAAAAGAAAAAGCTTGAAAAAGCTCCCATACGGCGAAGTTTTTTTGTTGCCGCCGGAAAAAGTAATAGTCCTACTCCTATTAACATAGGGATTGGGAATGTAACAAAAGGTATGATCCATGAATATTGATATATATGTTCCATAAAAAACTTTTTTAATTAATACTTAAACTTCAAATTAATTGTTTCTTGTGTCTGATTCATCGGCTCTCATATCTTGTGATTTTAATTTTAATAAGTCAGTCAATAAAAAAAAATATGTAAAACTTCAATCGAATTTTTGATTCATTCGAAATTATTCTGAATTTTCAAAAATACTTCACATATTGAAATCAATCAAGTAAAAATCGATCAGATCAAAAAAAATACTAGTGAAAAAATGCGTTGTTTGAATCATTATGTTTGTAGAAAAAACTATCATATTTAACACTTTGCCTTTCCATAAGAGAAAAAGTTTATTTATATTTAATTTTGTTTATTTATAATAAATTCGAATAAGAAATTAATTTTAATATCTTAATACCATTAATAGAATTATTAATATAATTAATAATATAATAATAAATAATATATAAATATATAATTAGAAATATATAATCGAAATATAAATATATAATTAGAAATATATAATAGAATAGAATAATAATAATAAATAATAAATAATATAGAAATATATAATAGAATAGAATAATAAATATAATAAATAATAAATAGAAAATTAGAATAATAAAAAGAAAATTAGAATAATAAAAACAAGATAATAATAAAAATAAGATAATAATAAATAATAAATTCAATTACTAAATTAATATTTTTAATTTGAATAAATTGAAATTAATTTGAAATTCTCATTAGTCTCATGCGAATTTGATAATTGCAATCCAATTAGATAGACTTTTTTTGACTAATTACTAGAAAAGAAAGAGGTTAAGGTTTTTTTCTGAGGATGATAAATTATATTTAGAGTTTTAAACTGTATTACTTTATTTTATTCCGTGTATATGTGGAATAAAGACAGTAATACAAATCAAATAAGATAAGTTAATAAGTATAGGCTTTTTTCTTTTTATTTTGAAAAGAGTATAATTGAGAGACTCAATACATGGATAATGAATAGTAAAGAACGGTTTTTTTGAACAATAAATGTCTTTCACATCCAACTATAACAATAAAAAACTTCTTTATTATGGCAGTTCCAAAAAAGCGTACTTCTAGGTCAAAAAAGCGTATTCGAAAAAATTTTTGGAAAAAAAAAGGATATTGGGCAGTATTGAAAGCTTTTTCGTTAGCGAAATCTCTTTCTACAGGTAATTCAAAAAGTTTTTTTGTGCAACAATAAAAAAAAATAGAATAAATAGAATAAAGAATATAGAATAAAGAATAACTCGAATATAGCAAACATAAAAAGAAAGGATACCTAAATACATAAAAAGGATTTCCATTCTTTTTTAATGTTTTGTTTTGAACTAATAAATATTTCGTTTTTCGTGTGGAAAAGAAATAATTTGTTTTTCTACTTATTTATTATATTAAACTTCTACTTCATTTTTCATTTTAAATTTTTGAAATGGTACCTTTTTGCAACAAAAAGAAAAAAAAAAGAATAAACAAAGTTTCATCTTTCTTTTTCTTTTTATTGTTAGTATATTTTATCATTTTCGGGATGGGGATTCTAATTTTCATTTTATTTTCCCCATCAACTATAATCACAATACTAAACATTCATAATCATAATTTTTTTTCTTTTTTTTTTACTTTTTAAATATAAAAGAAAAGGTCTAAGACCCCTAGTCAAAAAAAATTTGACCATTAAAAGAAAAATAATTGATATTGATTAAATTGAAAATTTTTTAGTTGCTTAACAATTATTCTATTTATATTATTTTAAATTATTGTATTGTATAGAGTAGATTCTTTGTTGCTTTCAATCTAGTTAATAAAAAAATTTCAGAAATGTGTCAAGTTAATTTTGAAGGATCTACGTTATGTTTGCGCTTGAAATTCGAATGGATCAGGGCATATATTCAATTTGAAATTCAATAAGATTTTTGTTTTTTTATTATTAACAGAATTTCACTTCATTAATTTGAATATTTCAAAAAAAAATAAGATTGCATTGAACTGACCCCTTCAAGTTCAAGCTAGACGATTAAACAAAAATTTATTATTATGATTTTTAGCAAGCCGCTATGGTGAAATCGGTAGACACGCTGCTCTTAGGAAGCAGTGCTAGAGCATCTCGGTTCGAGTCCGAGTAGCGGCAGAACATCCTATAATTTTCAAAAGGATACATGAAATCCTATAATGAATTCAATTCCTAATTTCTAATTGAAGAGCCTTCAGATTTCCCTCTGATTAAATTTAATTCAATTTTCAATTTTTCTTTTTATGATATTTGCAACTTTAGAACATATATTAACTCATATATCTTTTTCAGTCGTGTCACTTGTAATTACAATTCATTTGATAACTTTAGTATTCAATGAATTCGTCGAACTATATGATTCGTCCGAGAAAGGCATGTTAACTACTTTTTTCTGTATAACAGGATTATTAGTTACTCGTTGGATTTTGCGGGAACATTTACCATTAAGTGATTTATATGAATCATTAATCTTTCTTTCATGGGCTTTTTCCATTATTCAGATGGTTCCGTATTTTAAAAAACAGAAAAATTATTTAAGCGCAATAACTGCGCCAAGTACCTTTTTTACCCAAGGATTTGCTACTTCAGGTCTTTTAACTAAAACGCATCAATCCAAAATCTTAGTGCCCGCTCTCCAATCTCAATGGTTAATGATGCACGTAAGTATGATGATATTGGGCTATGCAGCTCTTTTGTGTGGATCATTATTTTCAGTAGCATTTCTAGTAATCACATTTCAAAAAATTCGAAGAATTTTTGATGTTGATAAAAGCAATAACTTAGTAAATGTAAATGATTCATTTTCCTTTACTGAGATACAATATATGACGGAAAGAAAGAATGTTTTAAGAAATAGTTCATTTTTTTCTTCTAGGAATTATTATACGTTTCAATTGATTCAACAATTAGATGATTGGGGTTATCGTATTATAACTGTAGGATTTATCTTTATAACTATAGGGATTCTTTCGGGAGCGGTCTGGGCTAATGAGGCATGGGGATCATATTGGAATTGGGACCCCAAGGAAACTTGGGCATTTATTACGTGGACCATATTCGCAATTTATTTTCATACTCGAACAAATCAAAATTTTGAGGGTTTAAATTCCGCAATTGTTGCTTCTATCGGTTTTTTTATAATTTGGATATGCTATTTTGGAGTTAATTTATTAGGAATAGGGCTACATAGTTATGGTTCATTTACATTAACATCTAATTGAATTGAAGAAAGGAAGGGATCTGACGAATGCAACTCAACTCTAGAATAGAGGACAGTAAAGCATATACACAAGAAACTTCGGGTAAGCCATTGAGAACCTTTTGAATCATCATATTACTTGATTCAAAAAGTTCTCACAAAACAAATGCCAAAAATTTGAGTTACAATTCCGTATTTCTTTTTTTTACTTGAATTAAAATTTAAGACACGAAAAAAAGAAAAGAAATTTTTTCCTTGTATAACATAACGATTAAAAACTGAAAAAAAAAATGAAAATCTTTTCGATTTTGAGTTTTATTTCGAAAAACTATCTATAAAAATAATTAGATAGAAGAGCTTCGACTCTATCAACTGATAATGAGAAAAGGAAATCCGGATAAATACCAATAGCTATTACGGGCAGGAGGATGGAAATCGAAACAAATAACTCCCTGGGTCCATAATCAAAAAAAGAAGAGTTTGGAACATTAAACAGCTTGTATCCATAAAACATCTGACGTAACATAGATAATAAATAAATAGGAGTTAATATCATTCCAACCGCCATTCCAAACGTAATTACTATTTTTGATATTAAAAGATATTTTTGGCCGGTAATTATTCCAAAAAATACTGCCAATTCTGCAAAAAAACCGCTCATGCCCGGTAATGCAAGGGAAGCTAGTGATAAGATACTAAATGTCGTGAATATTTTTGGCATTAGAGTAGCCGTTCCGCCCATTTCGTCAAGATACATACGACGTATTCTATCATAACCCGTTCCCGCTAAGAAAAAAAGTGCAGCGCCAATAAACCCATGTGATATTATTTGTAAAATGGTTCCATTGAGTCCCATATCACTTATAGAGCCAATTCCTATAATTATGAAACCCATATGAGATACAGAAGAATAGGCTATTCTTTTTTTTAAGTTTTGTTGACCAGGAGATGTTGAAGCTGCATAAATTATTTGCATGACACCTACTATTATCAACCAGGGAGAAAAGATAGAATGAGCATGAGGAAATAATTCCATATTGATTCGAACCAACCCATACGCCCCCATTTTTAATAAAATTCCGGCTAGAAGCATACAAGTACTGTAATGTGCTTCTCCGTGGGTGTCGGGTAACCATATATGTAAAGGTATAATCGGTAATTTAACAGCAAAAGCAATAAGAAATCCAATATAGAAAAATATTTCGAGCCCCACAGGATAGGATTGATTGGCTGATGTTTCAAAATTGAATCTTGGTTCATTGGAACCATATAAAGCGATACCCAAAGCTCCCATTAATAAAAAAACAGAACCTCCGGCAGTATACAAAATAAACTTTGTAGCTGAATACAGGCGTTTCTTCCCCCCCCACATGGACAGAAGTAGATAAACGGGAATTAATTCTAACTCCCACATGATAAAAAAAAGCAAAAGATCTTGAGACGAAAATAATCCTATTTGACCACTATACATTGCTAACATCAGAAAATGGAATAATCGGGAATCCCGAGTAATTGGCCAAGCCGCTAAAGTAGCTAAAGTGGTGATAAATCCTGTAAGTAAAATAGGGCTTAAAGAAAACCCATCTATTCCCAATCTCCAGTCAAAATTGAAAAATTGAATCCATTTAGAATCTTCTGTTAATTGGATTAATGGATCGTCCAATTGGAAATAAGAAAAGAACACATAAGTCATTAAAAGGAGATCGAAAATACATATAACTAAAGTGTACCACTTAATTTTATTATTTCCTCTATGGGGGAAAAAGAATATTAAGGAACCCGCGGATATTGGTAAAACTACAAATATGGTTAACCAAGGAAAAGAATTCGTGGTAAAGGCAAGATACACTTAGACTAGAAAAACCCGTGCTCGAAAACATAATATAATAATACATATATTGTATCAATTGTATTATTTTTTTGAGTACGGGTTTTTGTCGGTAAACAAAAAATCAAATGCATTCAAGTGGATTTTTCTCAAAAGTATCAATAAGCTAGACCCATGCTTCGGGTTGTTTCATGCCATAAATAAACTCGAACACTCAAGAAATCCGTTGGACAAGCGGATTCACATCTCTTACAACCGACACAGTCTTCTGTTCTTGGAGCAGAAGCGATTTGCTTAGATTTACACCCATCCCAAGGTATCATTTCTAATACATCGGTGGGGCAGGCTCGTACACATTGAGTACACCCTATACATGTATCATAAATCTTTACTGAATGCGACATTGGATTTCTTATTTTTTTAACGTCATCAAATTTCAATCTAGTAAATTTATAAATGAGTCATCATATATTTAGACACCAGACGAATCAATGATTTATCAGAATTTTTTTTATATTGAATTTTTGATCGACTCGTGAAATAGAACCAAGATACTTTAATTTCTTACGTTTTCGCAAACATGATCGGATAAGTTACGTATCTTCCACGCCAACTCGAATTAATGAATATGAAAATTCGATTCTATATGATTAATCCTACTTATTCAACAAATTCGATTGATTGATACAGGTTGATTTTCTATTACGATAAATTGATGAAACAATAGCCGGTCCAATAGCTGCTTCAGCGGCTGCGATAGCTATAACAAAAATTGAAAAAATATTTCCTTTTAATTGGCGACTATCAAAAAAATCAGAAAATGTTATGAAATTTATATTAACTGCATTCAGTATAAGTTCAAGGCACATAAGGGCTCTAACCATATTTCTACTTGTGATCAATCCATAGATACCGATAGAAAATAAATAGGCACTCAAAACAAGTGCATGTTCGAGCATCATTGACCAACTCCTTATCAATTTCGATTTATTTCAATATGAACAACAATTCCACATTAACTGATTGGATTGACTCGAATAAGAATATCGCAAGTACAGAACAAAGAAATATATGGATAATAAATCAAATAAAAAAATTTATACATAATAAAAAATCTTTCAATTTAGAAATGAAAAAATAAAAAGAAATTCAATAATATTTAACTAAATAGAATTGAAAGAAAAAAAATAAATGTGATAACATAGAAAAAATAGATTGTGGTTAGTAATTCTAAAGATTTCTTACTGCCGAGCCACAGCGATCGCACCTATCAAAGCAACTAAAAGAATTATTGAAATGAATTCAAATGGAAGAAAAAAATCTGTTGATAAATGAATTCCAATTTGTTGACCATTATTTATCAAATCTTGTTCTATAATCTGATTTGTTTTTGTAGTCCAAATAATCCCGTACCATGACGTATCTGGAATAATAGTAATTAGTGAAAAAAAAATACTTGTACAAACTAAGGAAGTCATTCCGTTTCCAACAGTCCAAAGATTCAAATCTTTGTAATATTCTGAACCATTCATAAACATTACGGCAAATAGAATTAAAACATTTATGGCTCCCACATAAATAAGGAGCTGCGCAGCAGCTACAAAATAAGAGTTTGATAAAATATAGAATAAAGATATACAAACAAGAACCCATCCCAATGAAAAGGCAGAATAAATTGGGTTACTAAGCAATACCACCCCTAGACCTCCTAATATAAGACCTAATCCCAGAAAAAATAAAAGAAAATCATGTATTAGTCCAGGCAAATCCATTGCACGTAAAATAAGAGATAAAAAAGTTGAATTGTTTTTTTCATGACCTTATTGACCTGACCAGGAAAAACTTATTTATAATAGGTTCTAAACCCTAATAGGTGTAATTTACTATAGGTACAGCTACTGTACAAATCTCATTCTTTGTCGAAAAAGGCGTTTTTAAATATTGAAATTTCAAAAGAATTATGGAATTATGGAATTATGGATAGAATTACACATATATTAATATTAATCGATTTTCACAAAAAATGAAGTCACGATACAATTTTCACCAATTAATCAAGTCAATAGTTGGAATTTTTCATTTTTGTATTGATTGACCAAGAAAAATAAAAGAAACCTTATTTTTATTGTATCCCTTTAGATCAAAAAAGGATTTTAGTTTAATAATTGTATTGTACTTTTTTTTTATCAATCAAAGTGGTTTATTTATATATATATTTTTTTTATTTTTTTTTATCAATCAAAGTGGTTTATTTATATATATATTTTTTTTAGTTGAATTCAAAATTGTTCGAATTGTATAATCGTCAACTACTGACATTGGTAAACGACCTAAAGCAATTTGATTATAATTTAATTCGTGACGATCATAAGTCGAAAGTTCATATTCTTCGGTCATTGATAAACAATTTGTTGGACAATACTCAACACAGTTGCCACAAAATATACAGACGCCAAAATCAATACTGTAATTAAGCAACCGTTTCTTTCGAATCTCAGTTTCCAATTTCCAATCAACAACAGGTAGATCTATAGGACATACCCGAACACATACTTCACAAGCAATACATTTATCAAATTCAAAATGGATTCGACCGCGGAAACGCTCTGATGCGATTAATTTTTCATAAGGATATTGAATAGTTATGGGTAAACGATTTGCATGGGATAAGGTAATCATAAAACTTTGACCAATATACCGTGCAGCTCGTATGGTTTGTTGCCCATAATTCATGAACCCAGTTATCATGGGAAACATATCGTGAATGTTTCTAAATAATTTTATATTTGTTTTTTTCTCTTGTTTGAATTTGAAGACAAGTGATGAATATAGATATAGAAAATATTTTTTTTATTCTTTTTTTTATAGCGAAAGGAGTTGGAAAGCGGTTATTAATAAGAGATTCCCGAGGGAGATAGGTAAAAGAAATTTCCATCCAAGATTTAAAAGTTGGTCCATTCTTAGTCTAGGTAAAGTCCATCTTGTTGTGATAGGAATGAACAAGAACAAATAAGTTTTAACCAATGTAATAAAGATACCAATTATTGTTTCAAAGACTCCACCTATTTTATTTGTTTCAAAAAGCTCGGGAACGAATAGATACGGAATAGAGATATTCCAACCACCTAAGTAAAGAATTGTTACAAATAATGAAGAAACTAATAAGTTTAGATAGGAAGCAATATAAAATAAACCAAATTTGATACCTGAATATTCGGTTTGATAACCCGCTACTAATTCTTCTTCTGCTTCTGGTAAATCAAAGGGCAATCTTTCACATTCTGCTAGAGAAGAAATAAAAAAAATGATAAATCCTATAGGTTGACGCCACAAATTCCAACCCCAAAAACCCAATTTTGATTGTGCCTCAACTATATCAACTGTACTTGAACTGTTAGATAATCATAGTCGGCGATAACATAACTGTTCCCATCGCTATTACAGAACCGTACATGAGATTCTCACCTCATACGGCTCCTCGAAGGCCATAAATAAATTTCAGGACCCGATCATATTACTTATTTTATTTTGCTATATTTGGAGCAGATTATAGGATCAAAATAAAATAAATTGATAGACGTTCCAAAATTCGTGCAATGAAATTCTATCTGTTATAATACTAACAAAAAAGTACTTCTGAATTTATCTCATCCTTTACGTTAATAGTTTCCGTTTTTTTGGTGAGTAATAACTTAAAAACAATTTGAATAAAATACTCTTTATACTTTATCTTTAGAATTCTAAAAAAATACTCTTTATACTTTATATCTTTAGAATTTCGAAATTTTCTAATAATTTCCTAATCCTAATAATAAATAATAAATAATAATATATAATATAATAATAATTTATATAATAATATAATAGAATAATAATAGAATATAAATAGAATATAAAAAGCATATAAAAAATAGAATAGAAAATAATCAAATAAAAATAAATAGAATATATATATAATATAGAAACTAATAATAATAATTAATTAATAATAATTTCGAATAGAATTGAATATAATTTCAAAGATCTAATATCTAATAAATATAGAATATCTAATAAATATATATAAATATATAACGAAATAGATATTCAAAATAAATAAATAAATAGATATCAAAAATAAATAGATATAAAAAAAAGAAATATATAGAAAATAAGATCGAAATAGATGAAATATATTCTATATAATATATAATTAGAAATATATAATTAGAATTTCTTTTTATTATTATTTTTGATTATATTTTTGATTATTTTTTGTATTTTTTATTATTTTATTAAAATTAAAGATAAAATTTATTAAATATTAAAATAAAATTCAATTATTTTTATTATTTTTTATTAAAAGTAAATAGAAATTATAAGTTTGATTAAATAGAAATTAGAAATTAAATAGAATTTTTTTTTAGAATTGATTTCTATTTATAATTTATAATGATATAATGATTTTATAATGATATAATCATAAGATAGAATTATAAGATAGAATTATAAGATAGAATTATAATGATTTTTTATGATTTATTTTTCATTTCTAAAAACATTCTTTGTATTTGTAAAAGGAAAAACCAGAATAGATATTTCAACCTATTGTTTTCGAGTACGAAAAAGAATTTGCTATTCCGAATTATGATACGAATTTTATCTATATGAATATGGAAAAAAGAATAAAAATATTTATTTTTTTTTTTATTGTAATTAAATATTGCGTATTATATTCGATTTTTTATTCCTATTCTTCGTTTCTTTCTGAAAAACAGAATAAGGGGGATTCAAATTGAATAAAAAGGATTATTTCGTTCCTGATAGTTATTTCTTTACTAGGTGGACAGGAGCATACTCTGGATCGGAATCATGGGGAGTACTGCCTTATTATTTCTACCAACTTAAAGCCCCAATTAATATACTTTTGAAATATCCTTTTAGAGAGATAATTTTGAAAATCTCTATTACAAATCCTTTATGTATCTTGGTGTTCCTAACCATCCACTTATTTTTACTCAATCACCTGTTAGCATTATGATAATACATATAAATGATGGTGAAAACTCAATATCAATAAGGTTTATCTTTTGTTTTGAGCCCGCTTCAAGCCGGGATGACTAATCAACCAATCTTGGGGCAAATGATCTTCTTTTCTTCTGTTTTTTTCTGTTTTACTCTTGTACATAGGAAATGAGTCTCTATTTTTTTACTACAAATTGACAAGTTGTTTTCTTTCACTCATATAACTATCCAATTTAGTTCATTAATCCAAAGTATGAATAAAAAATGAAGATATCTATTCAATTGATTTTCCCTTCTTCCTAAAAATAAACAAACAAAGAAAGAAAGTTTATGCTTCAACGAATCGCACGTAGAGATATGGATAACACACAAAGAGTTAATGGTATTTCATAACTAATCGATTGAGCAGCAGCTCGTAGGCCACCTAAAAAGGAATATTTATTATTTGATCCATATCCGGACATAAGAAGTCCAATGGGAGCAATACTTGAAATGGCAATCCATAAAAAAACACCAATTTTTAGATCAGTTAAAACAAGGCGATAGCCAAAAGGAATTACTGAATAGCTTAATAGACTCGAAATGACTGCTATGGATGGTCCGATACTGAATAAACGAGTATCTCCCCTAGAAGGAAAAATATTCTCTTTATAAAGCAGTTTTGTCCCATCAGCTATCGCTTGAAGAACTCCTAAAGGGCCAGCATATTCGGGTCCAACACGTTGTTGTATCCCTGCAGATATTTCTCTTTCTAACCATACAATAACTAGTATGCCTATCGTGATTCCCAATACAAGAGTCAAAATGGAGACAAATACCCATATAATTCCATTAATTCCATAGACCTCGTTTAAGGATTCTAATCTAGAAAAAGAATTGATAGCGTGTACTTCTGTTGTATCAATTATCATTTCAACGATCAACTTCTCCCATAATGATATCTATACTACCTAGTATTGTCATAATATCAGCCAATTTCATTCTTTTAACTAATTCAGGAAGAATTTGCAAATTGATAAAACCCGGCGGACGAATTTTCCATCTCCAAGGAAAACTACCTTGATCCCCTATCAGAAAAATTCCCAACTCGCCTTTTGGGGCTTCGACTCTTACATAAAGTTCTTGTTTCGGCAATTCAAAAGTAGGAGAAGTTTTTTTACTAATGAATCGATATTCGAAATCGTTCCATTCCGAATCCCTTTCAAAACGTCGGGTTTCTAAATTCTCATAGGGCCCGCCCGGAATTCCTTCCAAAGCCTGTTGAATAATTTTAATGGATTCCTTCATTTCACCAATTCGGACTAAATAACGAGCTAATGAATCTCCTTCTTTTTGCCACTGGACTTCCCAATCCAATTCATCGTAACACTCATAATGATCAACTTGACGAAGATCCCATTTTATTCCGGAAGCTCGTAGCATTGGGCCTGATAAACCCCAATTTACTGCCTCCTCGGTACCAACAATACCCACTCCTTCAACTCGTTCTAAAAAAATAGGATTTCGCGTAATAAGTTTTTGATATTCCGCAACTCCTATTAAAAAATAATCGCAAAAATCCAAGCATTTATCTATCCATCCATGAGGTAGATCGGCCGCTATCCCTCCGATACGAAAATAATTATGCATCATTCTCATACCGGTGGCAGCTTCGAATAAATCATATACTAACTCTCTCTCTCTAAAAATATAGAAGAAAGGAGTCTGTGCCCCAATATCCGCCATAAAAGGACCAAGCCATAACAAATGAGAAGCTATACGACTCAATTCTAACATAATTACTCTGATATAACTAGCTCTTTTAGGCACTTGAATATTTCCCAAAAGTTCTGGACCATTTACTGTGATTGCTTCTGTGAACATAGTAGCCAAATAATCCCAGCGTGTTACATAGGGCAAATATTGTATAATTGTTCGATTTTCCGAAATTTTTTCCATCCCTCTGTGTAAATAACCTAATATTGGTTCGCAGTCAACAACATCTTCACCATCTAGAGTAACGATGAGTCGAAGGACGCCATGCATTGATGGGTGGTGGGGACCCATATTGACTATCATAAGCTCTTTTCGTGTAACGGATACGTTCATCGGGGTTTCCTCGATCCATTTTTTCATGAATTATTGAAAAAAAAAAAATAAGTTCATATTAAGATCTAATAAATCAACTAATTCAAAAAAAAATCAACTAATTCAAAAAAACTCTTCACATTAACGAGTTTTTGACTCCCGAATATCCAACCGGCTAATTAATTCTTTATAACGTACTCTATTTTTCTTTGCTAAATAAGACAGTAGTCGTTGTCGTTTTCCTAGAATTTTCCGCAAACCTCTTTGAGATAAATAGTCTTTTCTATGCGATTCCAAATGTGAAGTAAGTCTTCGAATTTTATTAGTGAAACTTACTATTTGAAATTCAACAGATCCTTTTTTTTCGTCTTTTTCTTCTTGTGAAATAGCTGAAATGAATAAATTTTTTACCATAAAAAAATCCACCCCTTTTTGATTTGATTTTAATTAAGATTAAGATGTTTTTATTTTTATTGATCAGTAATAATAAAATGTATTGTATATTGTATGTATATTGTATGTATATTGTATTAAATAGTAATTCAAAGTATTGAATAAGAATATAATAATAATGTCAGTTCATTTAAATTTGATATACGCAAAATCTTTACTTTGTTAGTTTTACTTTGTTGGTAATTCAAGTTACTAATTCAAAATTTTGTTAAATAAAATTGAAATTTTATCAGTAATCAATCTAATTTTTTTATTCGGTTATTGATTATAGATAAAAAAATATGATATATTTCTTCGTCTCCAAATACAAAAGAAAAAAAAAAAAAATGGATTGAAAATGAAAGGTCAAAAAATTCCATTGAGTCATTTTTAGATCAAATAAGCTGTGGGGTATGGGATATATATGAAAAATGCATCCTTACACCAATTTCAACCGCGGATATATACATATCCTTACCATACTGAACCGACTAGCATTATTAGTATCAAACCAATAACGATTCATACAAGCTAAATCTTCTAATCGAAAATGGGGCCAAAGAAAAATTTTGAATTTTTGAATTAGTTTATTTTTATCTCTACAAAAATCTTTGCTTTTATCAAAAACGGGACTCCGGTTTTTGATGTTATTACCATTGCAAATTTCTGTATTTATATGAATATTTTTTTGATTTTTGAAATTGAAAGAAATTAGAATTCTTAATTCTCTACAACGTTTTGGGGATAAAATATTTTCGGGAACAAGTAAATCATAATCATTTTTGTTTCGATTTCCAATTCTACTTTGATGCCTTTCAATAGAATCAATAGAACTAGAATTTCTTTTTTCTCTGTATTTTTGATTAATTTGTTGTTTGTTCTTATGAATTAATAAAATACTTATCGTTTGATACAAAAGAAATTGTCCATCGTTTTTTACCGATAGGCGAACAGGTTCGATAATCAAGATTCCTCTTTTCATCAATTCTGTAAAAGTCAAATTCTTATGAACCATTAGAATCTTCAGACTTATTTCTTGCCCTTGAATAGAAGATATAAAAATTTCTCGTGGATTTGTCAGTCTAAGCAAGAGACCATATACTTTGATATTTTTTATTACTTTTTGATTTAAAGAACCACCCCATCTTAATTGAAAACATAAATATTGTTTTAGGAAGAAATCAAGTTCGACTTCCGTATAACTTTTGTTTTGTCTATGTTTTTTTATACTTAATCCCATATAATCATAATCTTCTTCAAGATTTTGTTCTTTATTTTGGAAAACAGATCCAAAGTCTACTTGGTCTTCGGATTCTTTTTCTTCGTAATTTTGATTCTCTAGTTCAACGATCTGGGTTTCTTTTGATGTAAAAAGTTTCTTCTCTTTATTATTATTTTCATTTCTATGAAAATTGAAAAGAAGAAATTGGATTGGTATCGCCCAAGGGTTTATCTTATATGTGTTGTACAGTATCACAAATTCTCGAAAGAACCAAAGTTCAAAATTAGGTATGAGCGTCTTTTGTATTTCTTCATTCATTCTCATCCAATCAAAAAGGTTTTTTTTTTGATTGGATGAATTTATTTCTTGATTGTGGTGAATTGTAATAAAAAAAAGATTTTTTTTATCGATTTTATCAATTATTTGATACTTATTAGCCTTAGTATTTTGTTTTTTTTCGCTCCCGACATCGATCCAGGATTCAATATTAAGCTTCTTCCTAAGACAAAAATGGATAATTTTCCAATCAAAATATTTTCTATCTGGCCTTGTCTCCATATGGAAAATCTCATCTTCCCCTAGATAATTATTGATAGGAATAGTAATATTTTCTAACATGCCAAAAAGGTTTCTTTTATTTGTATTGTAATTATAAGAAATCTTTTGTTTATTATTGACTTTTTTTTTATTATTTATTTGCAATTGCAATGGTGATCCATAAATATATGAGTCTTTCTTATTTTCATAATTAAGAGATTTATATAATAAAAGATTATATCTATAGTGTTTTTTAAAATTATCTTTTTGGTTTGGTAATGAGTCTGCCTCAAAATCCGTTTTTTTTGCGTAATGAATTAATTGATTTTTTTCATATAAATTCAATTTGTTTAATTTGTTATTTTGAACCATAGAGCGATTTATTCTATTTCTCCATTTTTGTGGTATTAATCGAGACCATCTAATCTGAGATAAATCATATTTATATTGATAATGACTCCTTAACCAATTTTTCCATTTATTTATTACATAATTTCGAACATTTTTCTTTTTTAATTCAAAATAAAATAGTCCTCGGACTCTCAAAAAATCCTTTATTTCATTCTTTAGAAAAAGGCCATTATATTGAAGGATAGATCTTAACTTATATAAGTATAAGTTTATTTTTTTGATTTGTGATAATTTGTAAAATACATATGCTTGTGATAAGATATTACTCTGTGAATTCTTATTAATAATAGCAATCTTACTATTATTAAGTGACTTTTTGACATTTATAATCGAAATAAAGTGAATTGTATTTTGGTTTGTTTTATCCATTTTTTTGTGATTTTTGTCAGTATTGTAAATGGAGTTCGTAATTTTTTTTTTTGTTGATTCAAGAAAAAACTGTGCATGGATCCTCGGAATATTAATGATACCTAAAAAGATATCTATGTATATCCTTTCAATCCAAATTTTTCTAAAAAACAAAAATTTATGCGCTAATTGTGCATTTCTTCTTTTTGATATCTGTGAAATTTTTTTTGATGATTTGAATATTTTAGCATTATAACTTATTTTGTTAGGACTGATATTGATTTCCGAACTTGGAATTTCTTTTTCCCTTCCTTTTGAAATTTTTTCTATTTGATTTAGGATTTTCTTTCTTCTAGCAGAAAGATTTTTCATTTTTTTTTCTGAAAAATTTGTGCAAACCATAGATTGCATTGGGGTGGACAATTTCTGATTCGTCTGATTTATTTTATGGATTAGTGAATCTTTTTCTTTTTGAATTGCATTCAATTTATATACTTCTTTAACTCCAGGTAATAAAATTGGGTTTCGTTTTGATTTTGAAAATTTGTTTATTATTTCTTTTCGAAAAAAAATGTTTTTTATGACCCAGTTTTTTTTTTCTTTTGATAAATTGATAAATAATTTTCTTCTTGCCTCTAAAATTTTTATAACTTGAAAACTTTTTTTTTGCATTTTTCTAATTTTTTTTTCAAGTTTTTTAAAGACGGGTTCAAAAAATGAAAGCCATTTTCGGGGAGGAGCAAAAGGCAAGTCAGTTTCCATTCCACAAACTGTTAAAAAAAAAAAATCATTTATTTTTGTTTTCTTTTTCGTTGGATCTTTATG